AAAGCAAAGTGATATTAAGAATCACCCCCCCTTTTTTATTTACTTAATTGCGTTTGCTTAAAGCAAAGTGATATTAAGAATCACCCCCCCTTTTTTATTTACTTAATTGCGTTTGCTTAGGGCGAAGTTCCTTAAAAACCTCTGCCTTCCTTAAAATATCCTTAACAGTTCCTGTAGGCTGAGCACCTTTTTCAAGGAAATAGAGAATAGCAGGAACGTTTAAATAAGTTTGATTCTTTATCGGATCATAAAAACCCACTTTCCGAAGATCTCTTCCTTCTCTTCGGCATCGAACATCAATTGCAACGATTCGATAGACGGCTCATTGGGATAGATGTAGATAAACAACACCCCCCCTAGAAACGTATAGGAAGTTTTCCCCTCGTACGGCTCGAGAAAAAATGATTCACAGTTTTATCTATATATAGAATTCTAATGAATGGGAAAAAGGTCCATAAAATGAATTAGACTATGATTTCACTCATTTTTTTCTTCTTCCCTCCTAAAAAATGCATTTGTACTCATAACTCAAGTTGCATAATTCTCAAAAATAGCTCAAAAGAAAATCTTTAGGCAATTTTAGTTATTGAGTAGTCTTTAACCCCCCCTTTTTGTTTGTCTCATTTAAAATCTATTTGTATTCTTTATTTCTTTATTTTGATCCAGTTATTGAGACAATTGAAATGGTGTTTCCTTGTTTTGGGATCCTTTCTCTTTGTTTTAAATCATTAGGTTTAGACATTACTTCGGTGTTTCTTAATCTTTTCAAAATGGTAGCAACATACCCCTTTTGTGATTTCTTTCTACCAAAGAATCATACGAAGAGTTGATTCTCGCGTGATACACTTTGGATCAAAAGGGTTTTATCAATTCCAACAAATTTTCTTTTTAAATTGAAACTTGCTGAAATCGGATCCTTTCGATTTCTATATCGAAGATCTACTTACGAAGTTGTTTCAATTTATTGATTGGCATTAACCCTAGATCCTTGCCCCCGAGAAATGAATTTTTCTACTCGAGCTCCATCATGTACTATGTTTATTTACATTACAACCCAACAAAAAGAGGGGTTAGAGTGGAACAAATGATGTCGAGTCGAGAGCACCCTCATTCCGATATAAAATGGTGGATGTAAGACTAAGAATCCACATTGGATCGCGTCCTTCAAGTCGCACGTTGCTTTCTACCACATCGTTTCAAACGAAGTTTTACCATAACATTCCTCTAATTTGGAACCCGTATGAAATTGATTCAATTATGAAATCATGAATAGTCATTGGTTCAGTTCAGTCGGTACATAGACATCAATTTTTCTAAAAAAAAAAAACAAACTAACAGGAATATGATTCAATTATGAAATCATGAATAGTCATTGGTTCAGTTCAGTCGGTACATAGACATCAATTTTTCTAAAAAAAAAAAACAAACTAACAGGAATATCTAAGAGAAATATAGAACTAGCATAACTAACTAATATAAATAATACGAATAAATGGAGTCTTTTTGACTCTCCATCCTCAAGTGACTCGATAGGCTAGGGCTAGATTTAGATTGACATTGACACAACTTCTTCAAATATCAAAGATTCCACTCCTAAGGAATCATTCAAAATGCTTATAATTGAAAAAGGTTCCTATTTCGGCATCATTATTTGAATAAAGTTTGACAGTAAAGACTACATTTGATCATCAAACAAAGAGAAATCTCTCTTCCTTTTCGAACGGATTCATCAATAATTTAAAGCAGATAACTAAATCGAACAATAAATCCAATTTCTTTTTTCTTTTTTTTTGAGATGGCTAAAAAAGACTGATGTAAGGGAAGAGTTAGGTCCTTTGGATTCTGATTTTATCAATTAGATGGACGGCTAGAGGGTTTTCATATTTATCAGATAGACTGAACAACTGTTATGAATATTCTATGTTAAATATTAACATTTTCACATTGAAGCAATTCCAATTCTTTTTCACAAAAATGGAAAGACTGCTGTCACTGAAATACAACGAAAGCAAACAATACATACATATAAGCTAAGTATTTCCTCATTTATATGTATTTTGATATTTTGTTTAACCCGAGGTTAAGTAATCTTTCTGCAATTTTGCCATTCAAGTGAATAAAATGTATGAGTCACCCCCCCGTATCAATTGTTAGATAGATTTACAATTATTCATTAACGCCAAAGACCAAATACTTACAAAGTTCAAAGAAAATACATCGGTTACATATGTAACTTGATTCTTTGTTAATGTGATTCAAACAGACACAGAGATTGAAATTCATAAATCTCTTCGGTTACTGATTAACGGCCATCTACTCCCCGAATTCAATGGGAATGATGATTCATAAATCTAAAAAAGATCTCTTTTTACGGAATATGAACTATCTCTTGTCTAAGGATAAAGACAAACAAGTCCAGATTAAGTCCTTGCTACTATTTCTTAGTTTACCCTAACCCGGCCTTAAGAGACGTAATCCCACTGAGAAAATTTAATTAGTACCAAGAACCCCCTCTTACTCTTATTTACGAATTCAGAGATCTGCAGAACGTTAAGATTACTAATTGGAATACCTCATTTAAATTTAAGGGACAGGAAAAAAGAGATAGGGAAAATAAGCCCCTTCGCACTTTGATTCAAAATAAATCATTTAAAATTCAAATAGAGATGGGACCTAAGGTTTTTCTAAGTAACTAACTTACTTCAATATGAAGGGAATGGGCATATGATGAAAAGCCCACCCTACCCCTTTTTGAATTCAAACTTTTGCGATCTATGTTACCATCTTACCTGGATCACAAATATATTCAGGTCCATCTGCATGTCATTTGCAGTCAATTCCATTCAGTTTGGTGTGAAAAAAAAAGATAGGATTCTTCTCTGAATCATTCAAAATCAAAAAAGAAACAAAAATCACATTCTATGACTAATATTCCACCTTTAAACAGAAAAAAGGAATCTTTATTCTGATAGAATGGATTAACTCTGGGACGAAAGGATTCGAACCTCCGAATAGCGGGACCAAAACCCGTTGCCTTACCACTTGGCGACGCCCCATTTAGATTTCTATTCGACACTAATAAAGACTAATATGGGTGTTGCGTGTTCGTCAATTCCAGTCCAACTATCTATAGAAAATCTTTTTCTAGAATAGATTAGATTCTTGTTAGGATTTTGACACGTGTAGATATAGAATTCAACTGAATTTATTGATCATTACATATAATTCAATTAAGATATTGTATGAAAGTATGATTTCTTCTATTCTCTTTTGAGAATTGGAGGATTTTTGATTGGGCGGGTTCAAAGAAAAAGAAGGGCTTTTTGTCTACCTTACTTCATTTTTCCTTATTTATATCAATAACTCAACCAAAATGCAATTATCTCCAAGAACAAAATGTCTGTTATGCTTAATATCTTTAGTTTGATCTGTATCTGTCTTAATTCTGCCCTTTATTCGACTAGTCTTTTCTTCGCCAAATTGCCTGAGGCCTATGCTTTTTTGAATCCCATCGTAGATGTTATGCCAGTCATACCTTTGTTCTTTTTTCTCTTAGCCTTTGTTTGGCAAGCTGCTGTAAGTTTTCGATAAAATCTTTAATACTATTCTAGTAAATTCATGATTTGTTCGAGAAAAAAATTCTAACAATTCAGAAGATCAACTAAGTCTTACAGTATGAACCTTCGATTCAAACATGGAAAGTCGGGGATAACCTCGAGAAATCAAAACCCGGCTCGACCCATTTCGCCATTCTGACCTTTTTTCCAACGAAAGACCCTAAATAGGGTTAGGTTAGGGTCCCCCCCCAATATCTAATTGGGGGTATGAAATCCATTTTTAGTAATGAAGGACTCTTATTACAAATGACTTTAAATTTCAGAAAATCCTTTTCTATTTCTAGAAATCACTTCATTTCTTGGTGTCAAAATAGAATAGTTAGACTATTCTAATATTTAGAATATATAGTATCAAAAATGGAGGATCTATTCTCTTTTCTCGTTTTTTTTTTCAAAAAAAAATGATCTTGGAGATTGTGTCATGCTTACTCTCAAACTTTTCGTTTACACAGTAGTGATATTCTTTGTTTCTCTGTTCATCTTTGGATTTCTATCTAATGATCCAGGACGTAATCCTGGACGTGAAGAATAAAAAGGGTTTTTCATTTTCTTTTATTTCGATTTTCTTTCTTAGGATTTTGTTATCTATTCCACACGCTGAATCTAGGCAAAAAGAATTTTCAAAATTTGAAAGATAAATCAATCATCAAAGGAAACGGAAAGAGAGGGATTCGAACCCTCGGTACGAATAGCTCGTACAACGGATTAGCAATCCGCCGCTTTAGTCCACTCAGCCATCTCTCCCAATTGAACAAGAGAATAATGACTATGTTACATTACACATGAAGTAAGAAAAAAGTCTTGCTTTCTCTTTCTTTATTATATAGATATGTACAACTTTGACCAGCAATTTCATTTAGATATAAGTAAGGGCTCGAAAGATTCAATAGACAAATATAAAGAAAAAAAAAGAAGACCCCTTTGATTTTGTTCCCTTTATTCCCACGGCCTGGCCTGGTCAACACCTAGCCGGGCCTTTTTTTATTCCAACAAATCCTAGCTAAAATAATTTATCTGGTTTGAACACAAAAATGCTTGCTATTAAAGCAGCAATAAAAAGATGAGGGGTTATTTCCATTCTTACTTATTATATTGATTACTTATTATATTGATTATATTTAGATAAAATCAAAGTATCCTTTTTTATTATTCCTTCTTCCTTTTTGAGTTATTTGACGACTTTGCGGGAATAAAAAATGAAACTATGGATTCTTTAATAATAATGAATGCATTTTTCTGTTATGATTTCATTGGTTTTAATCAGCCATATCTATCAAAGCCTCCCAGCAAAAGAAAAAAGAGAACTTGTTATTTCATTTAGTTATTTAAAAGAGCCCTCCTTTCCAGAATCTGATTAAATTGAAATCCCCCGCGAAAAACGTC